TTAACGCCACAGATAGCCAAAGAATCATCATACGCCCCGGAAGATAGATTATTACGGGCCATACTTGGTATTCAGGTATCCACGGCAAAGGAAACTTGTCTAAAACTACCTATAGGTGGCAGAGGCCGAGTTATTGATGTGAGATGGATTCAGAAAAAGGGGGGTTCCAGTTATAATTCAGAAACGATTCGTGTATATATTTCACAGAAACGCGAAATAAAAGTCGGAGATAAAGTAGCCGGAAGACACGGGAATAAAGGTATCATTTCAAAAATTTTGCCTAGACAAGATATGCCTTATTTGCAAGATGGAGCACCCGTTGATATGGTTTTCAACCCATTAGGAGTACCTTCACGAATGAATGTCGGACAGATATTTGAATGCTCGCTCGGGTTAGCAGGGAATCTGCTAGACAAACATTATCGAATATCACCCTTTGATGAGAGATATGAGCAAGAGGCTTCGAGAAAACTAGTGTTTTCTGAATTATATCAAGCCAGTAAGCAAACTGCGAATCCGTGGGTATTTGAACCTGAGTATCCGGGAAAAAGCAGAATCTTTGATGGAAGAACAGGGGATCCTTTTGAACAACCTGTTATAATAGGAAAGTCCTATATCCTGAAATTAATTCATCAAGTTGATGATAAAATTCACGGACGTTCTAGTGGACATTACGCACTTGTTACACAACAACCCCTTAGAGGAAGGGCCAAGCAAGGGGGACAACGGGTAGGAGAAATGGAAGTTTGGGCTCTAGAGGGGTTTGGTGTTGCTCATATTTTACAAGAGATGCTTACTTATAAATCGGATCATATTAGAGCTCGTCAGGAAGTACTTGGTACTACGATCATGGGAGGAACAATATCTAACCCCGAGGATGCTCCCGAATCTTTTCGATTGCTCGTTCGAGAACTACGATCTTTGGCTCTGGAACTGAACCATTTCCTTGTATCTGAGAAGAACTTCCAGATTAATAGGAAGGAAGCTTGATCGGAATGAATTCAAAACTTTCTTCTATGATCGACCGATATAAACATCAACAACTTCGAATTGGGTTAGTTTCTCCTCAACAAATAATTGCTTGGGCCGAGAAAATTTTACCTAATGGAGAGATTGTTGGAGAGGTGACAAAACCCTATACTTTTCATTACAAAACCAATAAACCGGAAAAAGATGGGTTGTTTTGTGAAAGAATTTTTGGACCCATAAAAAGTGGAATTTGTGCTTGTGGAAATTATCGAGTAATCGGAGATGAAAAAGAAGACCCGAAATTTTGTGAACAATGTGGAGTCGAATTTGTGGATTCTCGAGTACGAAGATATCAAATGGGATATATCAAACTCGCGTGCCCAGTAACTCATGTGTGGTATTTGAAGCGTCTTCCTAGTTATATCGCGAATCTTTTAGATAAACCTCTTAAAGAATTAGAAGGCCTTGTATATTGCGATGTGTGATTTGATCGAAATTATGATTTTACAGATTCGGAATGAGAAACTGTCATCCCGTTCAATCCGATTGGGATGCCCCGGCTCGGACATGTCTCTTAGTACTTCGTAGGAGTAACATGAAGCTCGGAATTATGGGTGTATTCAATACTCCAATATAGAAGGGGAATTGATCTATGGTCGATTCCGTAACAGATAAAAAGGAATTGCTAGTTGTACCTCGTTAAAAAACTTCTTTCTAGGAATTAACCATTCCATTTATTTTAGAAAGAAATTATGTTCAAGTACACAAATTATGGCATGGTTACGGGAGTCTATGCATCGCATATAGGCTTTAACATGACATAACCGTCGAGGTGAAGTAGGGACCTAAAAGATCAGATGGAACAATATATAGACAAGTAAATCCCTTATGGGTTCTAAGGGATTCTTTTAATATTAATAAAAGGATTCCTCATTCGAAGGGAAGTAGACTACTCAAGAATTTTCCATTTCATTTATCATTTATGTAGTAATTAATAAATAAGGAATTCATAAAATATATATCAAAGATATAACTAAAAGGAAGAATGAATCAATGAAAAGTTGGTTGGTCCTCACTAGGAACTTGAGTAAGGAGTAGACCTTTTGGGTCTTTTATAGAAAAATGTGAAAGCGAGAACCCCTCTCTTTATCTTTTTTGGTGTAACTACTTGAGCCGGATGAGGGGAAACCCTCACGTCCGATTTTGAAGGGGGGAAATCCTATAGGAATCTATCCCAATTTTTCTTTTGCTAGGCCCGTAGTTAAAAAACCGACTTTCTTGCGATTACGAGGTTCATTCGAATATGAAATCCAATCATGGAAATACAGTATCCCGCTTTTTTTTACTACCCAAGGCTTTGATACATTTCGAAATCGAGAAATATCTACTGGAGCAAGTGCTATCAGAGAACAATTAGCCGATTCGGATTTGCGACTTATTATAGATTCTTCATTGTTAGAATGGAAAGAATTAGGTGAAGAAGGGCCCACCGGTAATGAATGGGAAGATAGAAAAATTGGAAGAAGAAAGT